TTCGCAGGTGCTCCTATTATTAGGGTGTAGGACTATGTTTATGGCAGGACTAGGCGCCAACTTTGAGTACGATCTAAAAAAAATCATTGCTTTATCGACACTTAGTCAATTAGGGGTAATGATAAGTATCTTAGGGTTCGGATTGCCGGATCTCGCTTTTTTCCATTTATTATCTCACGCCTTGTTTAAAGCTCTCTTATTCATGTGTGCGGGGGTGGTTATTCATAGTGCTAAAGACTATCAAGACATCCGTATAATAGGAGGCCTAGTAAAATTTATACCCTTAACCACCTTTTATATAAATCTAGCTAACTTGGCTTTGTGTGGGATACCTTTTATAGCTGGGTTTTATTCAAAAGATCTTATCTTAGAAATAGCTTTTATAGGAACAATTAATTATATTTCTTTTCTGATATACGTATTTGCAACAGGATTAACTGTTTGTTACACAGCTCGATTGGTGTACTATTCAGTAACCGGGGGATTTAATATAGGGAGTTTACACACAGTAAACGACGAAAGAGGGCTGCTGACCAGGCCCATAGTATTGCTAGCTTTGGGGGCAGTAACCGTAGGCTCTATCCTTAGTTGGTTAATTGTACCTTATCCCTATATGATCTGTTTAAGAAGTTACTACAAAAGTTTGGTATTGCTAGTGTGTAGTCTGGGCGCTTGAGTGGGGTATGCTCTAAACTTAGGTTCTTTCCTGTATATTCTGAATTCTTTTAAATATTATAAATCAGTCGTTTTTAGTGGGAGAATATGGTTTCTGCCCTTTTTGTCTACTCAAAATATCATACACGGTACGCTACTAAATGGGTTTGGGGTTTATAAAATAGGTGATCAAGGGTGATTTGAGAATAAAGGGGGGTATAATCTACACAGGCATTTAATAAAAAGTTCTGGTTTATTAGAAAAAATACAAGATAACAGAATTAAAATTTATATAATCACTTTTTTATTTTGGGCAGTTTTGTCCATTGTTCTTTTATATTTACATAGATTATATAATAGATCATAACACTGAAGATGTTAGGGAGGTTGCTTTAACCTGTAAATACTTTAAAAGAATAAATTCTTATCTTTACATTGAAAATGTAATGTGTTTATATTACACCACAAAAGCAGAAATAAAAACGGAATCCAACCGCTTAAGTCAAAAGTTAGTAGCTTTTTCTCATCTCAGTCTATTTCCTTAACCAGAAAAAAACTTTTCAATTCTATTATTAACAATAATATACCTCCCTTTGGTTTTGGCTAATAGATAAAGGTATAATTAATACCAAAGTTCAGGTCGAAACTGAGTGCGATACTTCGCTTTTTACCCGAATGGCCTTGTTAAGACAAGCTAATTTTGTAGCACCTCCTAAATGCAAATCAGGTATCATCGTTGACTATTGTCCTAATCCGCCCAGTCGAGGGCACCCTGGTTCCATTCGTGGTAAAGGCCAAGTAAGAGGATGATAATGAAAAAAAATCCTGTATATAATCAGCTAAACAAGTCAACCACTTTTAAAATTCTTGCCAAAGGGAACAATAAAGTAATTTCAACATCAAAAATCAAGAAAATCACGGCAATAAGGAAGAACCGAAGAGAAAAAGGTAAGCGGGCCGAACCTTTTGGATCAAACCCGCATTCGAAGGGAGTATTTTTCTCTCGGTCCGTGACAGTTTTCTTTCTTAATAAAAAAGAAATCATCATCACCAAGGCAGAAATGGTTAGAGTAATCAGAATAATCATCCTTGAAATAATCATTATCTTTCCTAGAATTTCTAGACCTTCTGGTTGGAAGCCAAAAATACTCTTTATACTAAAAAGATTTATCCCCCTCATCAGTAAATGGAGATATATAAAAACAATCAAACTACGTCCACAAAGTGCCAGTATCAAGCGGCGGCCTCAAATCCGAAGTGGTGATTACTGGAAAAATGACATAAATACAAGCGGTAGAAACAAACAGCTAGGAAGGATGAGCCGATGATGACGTGTAACCCGTGGAAGCCTGTGGCGACAAAGAAGGTAGAACCGTAGACGGAATCAGCAATTGTAAACGAGGCCTCAATATACTCGAGAGCCTGCAAGGCGGTGAAGTAGAACCCCAGCACAATGGTAAGGCCCAGGCCTTGCAAGGCCTGAGTGTGGCTACCTTCTATGATGGCGTGATGCGCCCAGGTAACAGTAGCCCCAGAAGATAATAAAATCGCTGTATTTAATAAGGGAATCTGAAACGGGTTAAAAACTATAATACCGGCGGGGGGTCAGCTTATCCCAATCTCCACTGCAGGGGCTAGACTACTGTGGAAAAACGCTCAAAAGAAAGAAAAAAAGAATAAGACCTCTGAAGTAATGAACAGAATTATACCCCACCGTAAACCAAGCGTCACGACGTTAGTGTGTAGGCCCTGATAGGTGCCCTCCCGAGTGATATCCCGTCATCACTGGACTATAGTTAGTAAGACGGCTAGTAGGCCCAGCGCGAATAAATCAAATTGGAATTTGTGAAATCATTTCACAAGGCCTGTAGTAAGCATTATAGCCCTGATGGACCCTGTTAAAGGTCAAGGTCTCATATCTACAAGATGGTAAGGATGGTGTCCGTGGTCTGACATTAGTTAACTTCCCCTGCATAAAGTGTACTCAGTACAGCGAACACATAAGATTGAATTACAGCGACAGCTGCTTCCAATGTAAGCAATAAAATTTGCGAGAAAATTAGTAGGGAGAGCACGGATAAGGTCAAACCAGGTGCGGTAGAAGCTAGCAGGGTTAAGAGCAAATGCCCCGCAATTATGTTAGCAGCTAATCGAACAGCTAAAGTACCTGGTCGTATAATATTTCTTAAAGTTTCAATCAAAACTATAAAAGGTATTAAAAAAGGTGGAGTACCTTGAGGTACTAAATGGGCTAGTATATGTTTTGTATGGTTAATTCACCCATAAAGCATAAAGCTGAGCCACAGGGGTAAGGAAAGAGATAAAGTCATTGCGAGGTGTCTAGTACTAGTGAAGATGTAAGGCATCAGGCCCATAAAATTGTTGAAAACAATAATAGAAAATAGAGTTACAAATAACAGAGTACTTCCCGCAGACGAGCCTGGCCCTAGTAGGATTTTAAATTCCAGGTGCAATGTCTTGAGCAGGGAGCTTCATATAAAATATAAGCGATTGGGTAGTATTCAAAAAGCAATCGGGATTATTAAGAGTCCAATAAAAGTCGATAGTCAGTTTAACTGTATATTTATTAAAGAAGTAGAGGGGTCAAAAACAGAGAACAGGTTACTTATCATTTTCAATTTATTTGTAGGGTCTCATAAGCTGTAGTAGCTTCTGACTTCATGGCAGGAGAATAGGTAAAATAGCTTATTATAACAAACAATATAAAGATGGAAAAGAAAAAAACGTAAAGGTTAAGTCATAAAAGAGGGGCTATCTGAGGGATCAAAAAATACTAAAGTCTTAGTTACTTAAGCCTGACAAGCTCATGTTATATAAATTAACTAATTTTTTTCATCAAGGATAGGCGTAACTATCATAATAAATTTAAAAGATTTACACTTACTTTCAGTCACCTAATGACTCTTCTCTCATAGAGTTAATTCAGTTAAGGAAAGCATCAACTGAAACCGATTCTACAACAATAGGTATGAAACTATGATTAGCACCACAGATCTCCGAGCATTGTCCGTAAAATAAACCAGGCCGGTTTATTAAAAACCTGACCTGATTCAATCGTCCGGGGATAGCATCCGCTTTAACCCCTAAAGATGGGACAGTCCAAGAATGAATAACATCGGCGGCAGTAATTAATACTCGTACCTGGGTGTTTATAGGAAGCACAGCACGGTTATCGACGTCCAATAAGCGGAAGCTAGTCTCCGATAACTCATTAGTAGGAATTATATAAGAATCAAACTCGATTTGTTGGAAGTCCGAGTACTCGTAACTCCAGTACCACTGGTGTCCGATCGTTTTTAGCGTAATAGCGGGCTCATTCACTTCATCTAGCAAATATAAAAGGCGAAGGGAGGGAAACGCAATAAATAACAAAATAATAGCGGGTAATATAGTTCAAATAATTTCAATTGTCTGCCCTTCTAATAAAAATCGGTTAACAAATTTGTTAGTCATCAAAGAAGCCATTATATAGCCCACAAAAGTAACAATAAGTGTTAAAACAATCATAGCGTGGTCGTGGAAAAAAATTAACTGTTCTATTAGAGGTGACGCTCCATCTAAAAATCCTAAATAACCTCATGTTGCCATTAATGTTCTAAAAGAAGGGAAACCCTTCATATATGGAGCTTAAATCCATCGCACTTTTCTGCCATTTTAGAAGTTAGTGATTATAGGGATTTCCATATAACTATGATCCGACGGGGGCAGATCATGTTGTCACTCGATAGAAGTAGGCAAGAACGCGTAAAACACAACAGGGCGAGCCGCTGTGAAGGCTTCTCAAATAATTATTACAAATCCTAATACCCCTAAAAGAGAAATCGTTGACCCGATGGAAGATAAAACATTTCAAGTAGTGTAAGCATCAGGGTAATCCGAGTATCGTCGAGGTATCCCCCTAAGGCCTAAGAAATGCTGGGGGAAGAAAGTGATGTTTACACCGATAAACATTACGATAAAATGTACTTTCATTCAAGCTGGGTTGAGGGTTAACCCTGTAAATAGAGGGAATCAGTGTGCAATACCTGCAAAAATGGCAAAGACAGCTCCTATTGATAGAACATAGTGGAAATGTGCGACAACATAATAAGTATCGTGTAAGATAATGTCGATAGAAGAGTTGGCCAGTACCACTCCCGTTAGACCGCCGACAGTAAATAAGAAAATGAAACCTAATGCTCATATTAGAGAAGGGGAATAGTTTAACCGAGCCCCGTGTAGGGTACCTAATCAACTAAAAATTTTGATGCCTGTCGGGACAGCAATAATCATAGTTGCCGATGTAAAATAAGCCCGAGTGTCGACGTCTATTCCTACTGTAAATATATGGTGGGCTCATACTACGAACCCTAGAACTCCAATAGCTAACATGGCGTAAATCATACCTAAAGTACCGAAGGTTTCTTTCTTACCGGACTCCTGACTAACAATATGGGAAATTAAGCCGAACCCGGGTAGGATTAGGATGTAAACCTCAGGGTGTCCGAAGAACCAAAATAAGTGTTGATACAACACAGGGTCCCCGCCCCCGGCTGGGTCGAAGAACGATGTGTTGAGATTACGGTCAGTGAGAAGTATCGTAATAGCCCCTGCTAGCACAGGAAGGGATAATAACAATAGAATAGCAGTAATAAAGACTGCTCAGACGAATAAAGGCATTCGGTCTATAGTTATACCATTAGATCGCATGTTAATTACAGTTGTAATAAAGTTAACGGCCCCTAGGATAGAAGAAGCTCCCGCCATATGTAATGAGAAGATTCCTAGATCCACAGAGGCCCCTGCGTGAGCAATTCCAGCAGATAAAGGGGGGTAAACTGTTCATCCTGTGCCGACGCCACTTTCAACCATTCCACTAGATAATAAAAGAGTTAAAGCAGGAGGTAATAATCAAAATCTCATATTGTTTATCCGGGGGAAAGCCATATCAGGAGCACCAAGTATTAAAGGAACTAATCAATTACCAAAGCCCCCAATTATAATAGGTATTACCATGAAAAAAATTATAATAAATGCATGGGCAGTTACGACAACATTGTAGATCTGGTCATCCCCAATCAGTCTACCAGGCTGTCCTAGCTCAGCGCGAATAATTAATCTTAGTGCCGTGCCAACTATACCTGACCAGGCTCCTAAAATAAAGTATAATGTCCCGATATCTTTATGGTTTGTAGAAAATAATCATCGTCGCGTGATAGAGTGGCTGAGATTAGGCGATAGATTGTAAATCTATTAACGAGGGGATTTCCTCCTCTATCATCGAGTTTCATAGTTTAACAAAAACGTCAGCCTGCAATGCTGAAGACACTACATAGTTGGAGCTTTAATAAGACCTAAGAGGGTTGAACTCATATTGAAAGGTTTGAAGTCTTCTAGTTTAGTTAACTTAAGATCTTATAAGATCATATAAGCGATAGGCGAGGCAAGAACTCCGATCAGGTTTATAATGATTATAAACAGAGAAATAAAACTCAGGTTTCTTTTTGTTATGGACTGCCATTTTAAGAGCGAAGAAGATATTATAAAAGAACTGAGCGTAAGGCGGAGGTAATAATAAAGATTAATTAGAGTGCCCACAATCAAAAAAAAATTAAGGGCCACATAACTGGATGATGCCAACTCTTGGATTGTAACTCACTTGGGAATGAAACCTGTAAAAGGAGGTAGGCCACCTAGAGACAGCAGGCACATAAACATAACTGAATTTTGAGGGGTTCTTTGGAAGTTAGAGGATGCTAAATGATTAAAATGGTAAGCCTGCTTGTAAAATAAAAATAGGATGATTGTCGAAGAGGTAACGCAATAAACAGAAAAATAAGTAAGTCATAAGGACTCTCTAATTAGTAAGGCAGCTAATATTCAAGCTGTGTGGCCGATAGAAGAGTATGATATAAGTTTGCGTAGTATCAGCTGATTGATACCCCCAATGGCGCCCACAATAGCAGAGGTCGAAGCGACAATCAAGATAAGTCAGTGAGAAACTTCACAAGTATAGGATAATAGGGCCATAGGGGCGATTTTCTGGAGGGTCGATAAAATGATGAATTGTAATCACCCCAACCCGTCGGCTACTATAGGAAACCATATGTGAAAAGGGGCCGCTCCTATTTTGATAAGTAAAGCAATAGATAAAAGGTAATAAGAAAATACGAGCCCCGTTACTAACGCTGAGGAAGCTAATAAAATTATAGCTGAGGCTAAAGCCTGAGTTAAAAAGTACTTTAACCTAGCTTCGGAGGAAAACTGATTAGTCTCGGAAGAGATCAAGGGAATAAAAGATAAAAGATTTAACTCCAGGCCCATTCAGGCTGTAAATCAGGAAGACGACGATACCGCTATAAGTATGCCGAATAATAAAGTGGAGAAGAATAAAATGTGTGAAGGAACTAAAAAAATTAAAAAGAGAGGGGTTATTACCCTCATATACGGGGTATGGGCCCACTAGCTTGATTAGCTTATCTTTTTAGATAAACACAAATATATTCTAGTGTATTAGGCACGTTAGATTTTGATTCTTAAAGTAATAGGCCCTCCCTGTTGGATATAATAAAGGCAAAGCTAAATTTACATTATTTATCCTATCAAGATAACCCTTTTTCAGGCACTTTATTTGATAGGGGATCAAATATATTAAACCGGACATTTTATTGGACTTGGCTTCTGGTATTTAAAATAGAATTTTCTATTCGAGTTCGGTCCCAATCGAACTAACCTCGTTTTCACGAGGGCAAAAAAGGGGGGGACATTAAAAGCTTCAGTCCATGAACGGAAACACAGTTTTATATGTGAAAAATCATATTTAATCAAAAATTAAAACTACTAATAAACAATCACTCACTAAAATGGGAAAATATTCAGCTTCAGAAACCTTAGGGGAATTAGTAACTTTTAAGAGCAAAATAAGGGGTACTACCAATGCACTTGCACTATAAATAAAACATTTTAATTAGTGAAATAAAACCTGGGTGTGTGTTGTAAGAGGTGGTATACTAGTAAAAGGCAACTAGGAAACCTAATAAGTGCTGGATCAAAGGATTGGTAATAATAACAAGCCTTATTATAAAATTTAAAATAATTTATAACCAATTATTTGACTTAAAGAGATTATTTATGTACCTTATATTACTAATAAAATATATATATTATATATATACGTTAGTATCCTTTATGTTATTTCTCGTAATATTTGGGAGAATAAATGAAGAGAAATAACTTGAAGGATACTAACGTTATTTAATAATTATTAATATAGGTATATATACTATTAAATAGTTATAACTTATTTATTTCCATGTAAAGACTATCCACGATTGAAGGTTTATAATATAATTATTCGGTTATAAATAATTAATTATAAATCGATTTATTTTTATAAAAAGAGGTCCTTAGTGGACGCTTGTAGCGATGTTTATCCAAACGAACTCTTCAGTCAAGGACTGGCATAGGTAACCAGACGAGTAGGGAGCCCACCATCTAGTTCTAAATGAAAGTTCCATACGTGAGGATAGCACAAGATAAGTTCCTTATAAAATAGTAGCTTAAATATATACCCTCTCACACAAGGATATAATAAGCTAGCTACTACAAAAAAAAAGGGAAGGGCCGGTAGGATTATTTTCTCAATGATAAGAAACTATTTAAACATGGCGAGTAAGAGTTTCTTTAAATAGTGGGTGTTTACAACCTCGGGGACGTTTACAAAGAGTTTAGAGGGCCTCCTAAGCGAAAGTTTGACTCTGGCTAAGTGTTTCCTCTTTAATAAAAGCGCATGTAAATGTAGGTGTGCCTATAGGCTTAATAAACTCGTGGTAGGCTAAGCCATTCCGGGGCAAGGACAGTTATAACCCCTCAATTCTCAGCTCATAGTATTAGCTAATCAGGGAACCCTGTAGCTAGTAAATTAAATTAAACCTGGCTAAAATTGTGCCAGCCGCCGCGGTTATACTGTGAGGTTAAGCAAACAAAATTCGGTTAAATTAAATTATTAATAAAAAGTCCTAACGTTGGGGCGAAGAAATCAGGTATGGGTGAAATAAATAACTGATAAATTCTCCTCAATACTTTGAGTGAGTAAGAAGTTTACAAATTTAGGGTATAAAACAGGATTAGATACCCTGCTATACCTAAACCAAAAATCAACAAACCTGGGTAATAAACAGTTATTACCTTGAAACCCAAAGAGTTTGGCGGTATCTCAGCCTAGTTAGAGGAGCTTGTTCTGTAATCGATAATCCTCGAAAAATCTTACACATTCTTGTAAACAGTTTATATACCGTCGTTGTCAGGCAATGTCTAAAAACCAATAATTGCCCAAATATATAATTTATAATATATCAGATCAAGGTGTAACCCATGGATGTGGTTGTAATGAGCTACAATTTAAACTATAAAAACGGAAATTAATCTTAAAGAGTTAATAAAAGGTGGATTTAATCGTAATGGAATGTTTAACAAGATTCAATGATTAAAGCTCTGAGATATGTACACATCGCCCGTCGCTCTCATTACAAAGTGAGATAAGTCGTAACATAGTAGAGGCACTGGAAAGTGCCTCTAGAATGCAAAATAGAGCTTGATTAGTTAAGCATCTCACTTACGTTGAGAAGATATCGTGCAAACCGATTTATTTTGACAATAAATGCTTATTTAAAAATGAAGCGCAAATCTAAAAGTGATAAAAATAATTCTCCATGTTTAATTGCAAGTAATTAATAAAGAAAGCTAACTGGAAAATGATAGAATAAAAGTACTGTGAAGGAAAGCTGAAATAAATGAAAATGTAATTGAGACAAAGTATAAATTAAATTTAGTACCTTGTGTATCAGGGGGCTTAAATAATCAATTTAATAAGCTAACACTCCCGAACTTTAGTGAGCTAGTTGTTAAAATTAGTTGACGTAGTATAGTCATTAATAATTGACCACTAGAAATGAAATTTTATACGCACTAACAGGTATCTGGTTTACTGATAAGATAATTCAATTTTACTTTTAAATATAAAATGATTAAAAAGGTAGAATAGGAGGGAAAAGCTTCTTGTTCTTTAATAAACCTATTATGAACAATAATAAAACAAATCACTCAACTAGGCTTAGAATTAGCCACTTTTAAAAATAGTTATATATTATGCGAAAAATCTTAAGATTTAAAATTGCTCTAATAAAAATTATCAGTAAACTCAATCTAATTAAAAAGTTGACGTTTATAATTAAACCATTAGTATAAAAATCTGTAATAAAACATCTCTCGTTTATAAACTAAATCTTTAATAAAAAACATTTTCATTAAGGAACTCGGCAATTATCTCTTCTGCCTGTTTATCAAAAACATGTCCACTTGTATAGATGTAAGTGGTCTGGCCTGCCCACTGATAGTTAATTAAAGGGCCGCGGTATCCTGACCGTGCGAAGGTAGCATAATAATTAGTCTCCTAATTAGAGGCTTGTATGAATGGTCGGACAAGATGAGAACTGTCTCTGTGTAATAAATAAAATTTAATATTTAAGTAAAAAAGCTTAAATAAAATGAAGGGACGATAAGACCCTATAAAGCTTTATGATAAAGTTATCCTCTACGGAATAAACATTATTAAACTAGTTGATAACGCATATCATTTTACTGGGGCGGTAAAAGTATAACAAGATTAACTGCTTTTGTTTTTACAAACAATTATAATTGAAAACAGATTGATCCATTATTAATGATCACAAGAACAAGTTACTTTAGGGATAACAGCGTTATTTTTCTTGAGAGTCCTCATCGAAAGAAAAGTTTGCGACCTCGATGTTGAATTAAGGGTCACCTTAAGGTGCAGCAATTTTAAAGGTGGATCTGTTCGATCTTTAAATCCTTACATGATTTGAGTTCAGACCGGCGTAAGCCAGGTTGGTTTCTATCTTTCATAAAACGCTAGTTTACTTTAGTACGAAAGGATTTAGTAAACCAAATAATTTGGCTTCGTTGAATAATACTAACAAGTTAAGTTGGCAGAAAAGTGCACTAGACTTAGGATCTAAAAATAAGAGTAATTCTCTTACTTAATAATGAGTATTATAATGGTCGTTAACTACATCGTACTGATGATCTGTGTACTAGTGAGAGTCGCCTTCTTCACCCTTTTGGAGCGTAAAGTGCTGGGGTATATCCAAATCCGAAAAGGTCCCAACAAGCTAGGGTTCATCGGAATCTTACAACCCTTCGCAGATGCAGTAAAACTGTTCACTAAAGAGCAAGCACTTCCGGTAATAAGAAACTTCCTACCTTATTATATATCTCCTATTTTTAGTTTGTTCGTGTCCTTAGTAGTCTGGTTGGTAATACCTTACGAAACTGGGCTGATAAATTTTAGGTTAGGAACTTTATTCTTTCTTTGTTGTACCAGACTAGGGGTGTATACAGTAATAGGGGCGGGATGGTCATCTAATTCTAAATACGCTCTACTAGGAAGAATCCGTGCAGTGTCTCAGACAATTTCTTATGAGGTAAGTCTCGCATTAATCCTACTGTCCTTCATTTTCTTAGTTGGCGGGTTTGACCTCGTACTATTCAGTGATTATCAAAAGGAATGTTGGTTAATAATGTTAACGTTACCTCTAGCGGGGGTATGATTTGTGTCTTGCTTAGCAGAAACCAATCGGACGCCGTTTGACTTCGCGGAGGGAGAATCAGAACTAGTATCAGGCTTTAACGTAGAGTATAGGGGAGGAGGGTTTGCATTAATTTTTTTAGCCGAGTATAGCAGAATCCTCTTTATGAGAACTCTATTCGTTATTTTATTCATAGGAAGATTCCCAAGAGGGCTCTCATTTTATCTAAAGCTAGTCTTCATAGTATTCAGGTTTATTTGGGTACGAGGCACTTTACCTCGATTCCGATATGACAAGCTTATGTATTTATCCTGAAAAAGGTTCTTACCAGTGTCTCTTAACTATTTAATGTTTTTTATAGGGTTAAAGATGTCAATGAGGGTAGCTTTGTTGTAAAACCCAACTACTACATAACGGCATAAAAGGTAATAAGACAAAACTAGGGATCTAATAACATTATTCTAATTTTAATGAAAATTATTAGAGGGGTAAACCTCTGTAGGATACTTTCAAAATATCTGCCTAGTACTCGGCCAAATAATTTAACTAAGGGCCTCATCTCAGATTATAAACATAATAGGACTTGTTAAGTAATATAAAAAGTACAAGACTGTTAAAATCTGCCCTGTTAGGACGTAAGGTTCTTCTACAGGGCGAGCCCCAATCCAGGTAAGTAAAATAACAATTACAACTATAGACCAAAATATAACTTGATTTACAGGGTAAAAAGAAAGCCCTCGGAATTTGGCTTTTTGTGTAAAAGGTATAATGAATAAAATTGCGATTGATGCCACAAGGGCGATTACGCCACCCAATTTATTGGGGATAGAGCGAAGGATAGCATAAGCAAACAAAAAATATCATTCGGGCTGAATGTGTAAAGGGGTGCTTATAGGATTGGCGGGGATAAAGTTTTCCGGGTCTCCTAGTAAGTAGGGGTCAAATAATCTAAGCAAAATAAGTGCTATAAGTATAAAAACAAACCCTACAATATCTTTAAAAGTAAAATAAGGATGAAAGGGGACCTTGTCAATGTTTCTAACTAAGCCCAAAGGATTACTTGAGCCAGTCTGGTGGAGAAATAAAATGTGAACCAAAGTGGCGGCAGCTACGATAAAAGGAAATAAAAAATGGAAAGTAAAAAAACGTGTTAGGGTAGCATTGTCAACAGCAAACCCCCCTCAAACTCACTGTACAAGATCAGTGCCAATATAAGGGACAGCTGACAATAAATTAGTGATCACAGTTGCTCCTCAGAAAGACATCTGCCCCCAAGGAAGAACGTAGCCTATAAAAGCAGTGCCCATTACCAAAAATAAAATAATCACTCCCACTATTCAGGTGTGTATAAACAAGTAAGAGCCATAGTATAGGCCGCGGCCCACATGCATATATAAACAAATAAAAAAAAATGAGGCGCCGTTGGCGTGAACAGTCCGGAGAAGCCAGCCATAATTGACATCTCGACAAATGTGAGCAACACTGGAAAAAGCTAGATCAATATGAGCAGTGTAGTGTATAGCAAGGAACAATCCCGTTGCAATTTGGACCACTAAACATAAGCCTAATAAAGACCCGAAGTTCCATCAAATCGAGATATTTGAAGGAGCTGGTATATCAACTAAAGCCCCGTTTATAATCTTGAACAAGGGGTGTGACTTTCGTATAGGTATTGTCATAAGTTGTTAATAAACGCAAAGGGCCTAAAAAAGTGTATGTGATCTTAACCACAGCAATTAACGTGAGGAGCAAATATAAAATTATGAATAAAGTGGTCTTTATAGTGTTGGTAGAGTAGATATTACTAATTAATACCACTTGGTGATCATAAGAGCTTCTTATGTATTTATGTATGTCGGCGGAGGCTATTTTAAAATCCATTAATAAGGGGTCCATAACTAGTAACAGTAACCCTAACCCAATGAGGGTGGTAAAAAGAGTAACAATCTTAAAAGAAAACTGAAACATCTCATTTGAGGCCAAGGAAGTAATGTAAATAAACAACACAAGCATTCCCCCCAGGAAAATCAAAAATAAAATATAGGAAAATCAAACATAAAAATTCATTAACGCAGTAATGGCACAAATGGCTAATGTCTGGAGCAATAATATTATGCCTATTGCTAAAGGATGGGCCAAGTTAATAAAAATAATTCTGAAGGCTATAGAAATCATGTATAATAATAAAATATAAGAAATATCAAGGAGTAGTTTAATAAAAATTCTAGTTTTGGGAATTAGAGATAAGGAGTGTTCCTTCTCCTTGATGCTTTAAGAATTACAAAATTCGTTTCCGGTTTACAAGACCGAGGTTTTTGACTAAACTATTAAAACAAATGTTAAGACTTAATTTCTATTTAGTAGGGAGAGTAATCATAATCTTAAGAGGTATGTGGGGGTTTGTATCTAAGCGAAAGCATTTACTAAGTTCTTTACTCAGCCTGGAGTATATAATATTGGGGATCTTCTGGTTACTAACAATAATCTTTTCTTATGTGGGGCAAGAAACTTATTTCACATTAGTGTTTCTAACGTTCGCGGCATGTGAAGGGGCACTGGCCTTGTCAATCTTAGTATCTATTATCCGAACCCACGGGAATGACCGGTTTTCTAGATTTACAACACTACGATGTTAAAATTTCTAGTGGGTAGTTTATTTCTAACACTAGGGTTTAGTAGGTGGTATGGGGTTCAATTGGGGATAATAGTAATGTTTACTCTGTTTCTGCTGTGCTGCAAACATGACTTTTATATAAATCTATTGAGTTGTAGGTTCGGCCTAGATTGATTGAGGTATATTTTGATCCTCTTAAGGTTCTGAATTATACTACTAGTATTAATAAGCAGCCAGGCAATTTTAGACAAAAACAACTTTCATAAAATTTTCCTTATTACTTGTTGTATACTAACTTTTTTCTTGGTGATGACCTTCGGTTCCACGGATCTGCTTCTCTTCTATATCAGATTTGAGGCCTCTTTGATCCCTACACTGATCTTAATCTTGGGCTGAGGATACCAACCCGAGCGAATTGGGGCGGGGATTTATATAATGTTCTACACTTTAACAGCGTCGCTGCCCCTGCTGGTGTCGTTAATGATTTTACATAGTTGTGGGGGGTCTCTAACAATCGGTATAGCATATAACGTGGTGAACAGAGGCTTTATTTATAAAGTGTGATACTTTGCGAGGGTATTCGCTTTCATTGTAAAATTACCTATGTTTATATTCCATCTCTGGCTACCTAAGGCACATGTAGAAGCCCCCGTGGCAGGATCCATAATTCTGGCTGGGGTATTACTCAAATTAGGAGGTTACGGGTTAATACGAATTGTTCCTTTATTCAGTGAGGCAAATAATCAACTTTGTTGAGTGTGGGTAAGAGTAAGACTAGTAGGAGGCGTGCTGGTCAGAATTATATGTCTACGACAGGTAGACATCAAAGCATTGATTGCTTATTCTTCAGTGGCCCATATAGGGATAGTTCTATGTGGGGTGACCATTTTCAATTGGTGGGGAACTAACGGAGCAGTAGTAGTTATAGTAGGACACGGCCTTTGTTCTTCAGGCTTGTTTTTTATAATCAACATAGTCTATGAGCGTTTGAGAAGTCGTAGATTACTAATTAATAAGGGGCTGCTGAATATTATACCCACCATAGCGATGTGGTGGTTTCTACTATGTGCGGGGAATATAGCAGCCCCCCCGACATTGAATTTACTAGGGGAAGTTCAATTAATTATCAGTATTATAAATTGAAGTAGGTTCAATATAATCGGGGTGGGGCTGCTATCATTTTTTAGGGCGGCGTACACTTTATATTTATTTTCAATTAGCCAACACGGTAAGTATTATAACGGGGTCTTCTCTTGTTGCAGTGGAAAAGTACGAGAATACCTGGTGTTGATATTACACTGGCTGCCGTTAAACTTAATATTTGTAGTAGGGAGCATAATGCTCTATGTCTTCTAAGTTCAAATAGTTTAATCAAAACGCTGGTCTGTGGATCCAGAGAAATAACTATAGGTTATTTTGGGCCGTGGTATGAAGTTTAAAAATGTATCTAACCAGAATAGTTTTTTTACTACTAGGGTCGTCCAGTATATTAATAATGTCTTTAATCTGCCTATATAAAAGAACAGGTTACTTTGTAGAATGAGAAATTATTAGTATTAATAGAAACTCTGTGGTAATAACACTAATTCTGGATTGAATGTCGTTAATATTTTTAGGGTTCGTGATACTGATTTCTTCAATAGTATTATACTACAGGGGGGGTTATATAGAAGGAGATTTCAATATAAATCGGTTTATTTACCTGGTTTTGATATTTGTTGTATCCATGGTTGCTTTAATTATCAGGCCAAACATAATCAGAATCTTACTGGGGTGAGACGGGTTAGGGTTAGTCTCCTACTGCTTAGTTATTTATTATCAAAATGAAAAATCAGGGGCAGCGGGGATATTAACCGCGCTATCTAACCGAATCGGAGATGTGGCCATTTTATTAACTATTTCTCTTATGTCTGCGTATGGGGGTTGAAACTTTGTATTCTACCTTAACTCAATTTGTGGTGAAGCCACGATACAACCATTAGTGTTTTTAGTCATGCTAGCTGCAATAACCAAGAGAGCTCAAATTCCGTTCTCAGCTTGATTGCCTGCGGCCATGGCGGCTCCTACCCCTGTCTCAGCACTAGTTCACTCTTCAACTTTAGTAACCGCAGGGGTTTATTTGTTAGTCCGATTTGAGCCAGCGATACACGGCGGACTTTG